GGAAGAAAAAAAAAAAGACATCCCTCCTTTTTGCTTTTGCAATTAGATTCTTTTCTTTCTATTTCGATTTATTTTATTTCATTCCTATTCTCCTTTCTCAGAAAAAGGGCCTTTAACCAAAGTAAAAGATTACTTCGTTCTTGATAGTTATTTACTTACTCAGTGGATAGGAACATACTCTGGATCAGAATCATGGGGAGTACTTCTTGATCATTTCTACGAACGTAAAGCCCCAATTTGAATTCCTTTTATGTATAGAAATATCCTCTTGGATAACTTACATAATCTCAATTACTAATCCTTTGTGTATCTTGGTCTTCCTAACCATCCACTTATTTTTTCTTTCAAAAACCTCCCGTTGTGGAAATCCATCTATGGTAATAGACAGTAAAAACTCCATACAGTTGATCTTTTGAACCCGCTTCAAGCTATCATTACAATTCACGAATCTTGGGGTAAACAATCTCTATTGCTTATGTTTATTTTTTTCACCATTTGATTCTTGTACATAGGAAATGAGACTCAACCTTTTTACTGCAAATTTAGAAGCCGTTTTTTTTCACTCATATAACTATCTGGTTTAGTTCATCAACTCAAATGCTGAAGAAAAATAAAAATATATCTAGTCAATCAAATCTTTTTATCCTTGTTTCTAGAAAGAAAAGAATTTGGAGAAATTTTAGGTCTCATCGAATCACACGTAGAGATATTGATAACACACATAGAGCTAATGGTATTTCATAACTAATTGATTGAGCAGCTGCCCGTAGACCACCTAAAAAGGAATATTTATTATTTGATCCATACCCCGACATAAGAAGTCCAACGGGAGCAATACTTGAAATGGCAATCCATAAAAAAACACCAATACTAAGATCGGCTAGAACAAGGTGATCACCAAAAGGAATTACTGAATAACTTAGAAAGATAGATATTACTGCTATGGATGGTCCGATACTGAATAAACGAGGATCTCCTGTAGATGGAATAAGGTTCTCTTTCAAAAGTAGTTTTGTCCCATCTGCTAGAGCTTGAAGAATTCCTAAAGGGCCGGCATATTCAGGTCCGATACGTTGTTGTATTCCTGCGGATATTTCTCTTTCTAACCAAACAATTACTAGTACACCTATTGTGATTCCTAATACAAGAGTCAAAATAGGGACAAGCATCCATATGATCCCATAGACTTCTTTTAAGGATTCCAATTTGGAAAAAGAATTGATAGTCTCTATTTCTGTTGTATCAATTATCATTTCAACGATCAACTTCTCCCATAATGATATCTATGCTACCTAGTATTGTCATAATATCAGCCAATTTCATTCTTTTAACTAACTGAGGAAGAATTTGCAAATTGATAAAACCTGGTGGGCGAATTTTCCATCTCCAAGGAAAAACGCTCTGATCTCCTATCAGAAAAATTCCCAATTCTCCTTTTGGGGCTTCAACTCTCACATAAAGTTCTTGTTTCGACAATTCAAAAGTTGGCGAAGGTTTTTTACTAATAAACCGATATTCAAAATCATTCCATTCAGGATCTTTTAATCTGTCAAAACGTCGGATTTCTAAATTTTCGTAAGGCCCTCCTGGAATTCCTTCCAGAGCCTGTTGAATAATCTTTATGGATTCTGTCATTTCACTGATTCGTACTAAATAACGCGCTAATGAATCCCCTTCTCGTTGCCATTGAATCTGCCAATCAAATTCGTCGTAAGACTCATAATGATCAACTTTACGAAGATCCCATTCTATTCCGGAAGCTCGTAGCATTGGTCCCGATAAACCCCAATTTAATGCCTCGTCTCTCCCAATAATGCCTACGCCTTCAACTCGTTCTAAAAAAATAGGATTCCGGGTAATAAGTTTTTGATACTCAGCAACCCCTGTTAAAAAATAATCGCAAAAATCTAAACATTTATCTATCCAGCCATAGGGTAGATCGGCAGCCACTCCGCCAATACGAAAATAATTATGCATCATTCGCATACCGGTGGCAGCTTCGAATAGGTCATATATCAATTCTCGTTCTCGAAAAATATAGAAGAAGGGGGTCTGCGCACCAATATCCGCCATAAAAGGACCGAGCCATAACAAATGAGAAGCTATCCGACTCAACTCCAACATAATGACTCTGATATAGCTAGCCCTTTTAGGTACTTGAATATTGCCTAATTGTTCGGGTCCATTTATGGTTATTGCTTCTGTGAACATAGTAGCTAAATAATCCCAACGTGTTACATAAGGCAAATATTGTATAATTGTTCGGTTTTCTGCAATTTTCTCCATCCCTCTATGTAAATAACCCAATATTGGTTCGCAGTCGACAACATCTTCACCATCTAGAGTAACGATGAGTCGAAGAACACCGTGCATTGATGGGTGCTGAGGCCCCATATTGACTATCATGAGGTCTTTTCTTGTAGTTGGTGCAGTCATAAGTTTTTTAACGATTCATTCTTCCATGAATTACTGAAAGTGAAAAGAAGTTCATCAAAATTTAATCGAAACATATAAGTGAAAATGAAATAACTCTTCAAATTAATTTAATCAAATTAACGAGTTTTTGTCTCTCGAATGTCCAACTGATTAATTAATTCTTTATAACGTACTCTATTTTTTTTTGCCAAATAAGCTAGCAGCCGTTGACGTTTTCCCAAAATTTTCTTCAAACCTCTCTGAGATAAATAGTCTTTTTTGTGCAATTCTAAATGTGAAGTAAGTCTCCGTATCTTATTGGTGAAATTGAATACTTGAAATTCAACAGATCCTTTCTTTTCTTCTTGAGAAATAACTGAAATGACAGAATTTTTTACCATAAACGAATTTCCCCTTTCTTTATTTTACACATATGGATTTTTTCGAATTTTATTGATCAGTAATAATAATGCCAGTAATTTGAACGTGGTATATAGACTTAATTTCTTTATGAACCTCTAATTTTATCAATTCCAATAAATTAATCAAATTTGAAATTTGATTCAGATAGGAATCCAAAAAGGTGGTAGGTACGTTTTTTTCATTCACAAAAGCGAATAATTGAAACCTAAAATCCTAAAATGAAGAAGATTCTGTTGATTCATTTCTAGATCTAATCGATACCTTATTTTATTGATTTAGTATCGTCTACTCGAATTAGATTCGAATGAGATGTAAAACAAGGCATGTGTGCATTTGTTTGCTTTCAGATACTCTATACGAGACAGGGTATATAGTACTATCAATTAATTTTCAATCGTGGATACATATGTATTCTTAAGATACTGAAACGGCTACCATTATTGGTATCAAACCAATAACGATTCATACAAGCTAAATCTTCTAATCGATAATTAGGCCAAAGAAAGAACTTAAATTTAATTAATTCATTTTTATCTTTATAAAGGGGTTTCCTTTCATCTAAAAAGTGACTCCAGTTTTTTACATCGGTTTCGTTGCAAAATACTGAATTTCTATCGACGCCATTCCAATTCAAAGAATTAAAAAAACTTCGAATTCTCAATTCTCTACGACGTCTAGACCATAAAATATTTTCAGGAACAAGCAAATCAAAATGATTTTTTTCTGTATTTATTCTTTGAGTTTGAGGTTGCAGAATGAATTCGTCAAAATTCTTTTTATCAACATATCTTTGTTGTCGGTATCTTTGATTAGTTTGGTGTTTACTTTTATGAACCAATGAAATACCTATGGTTTGATACATAATAAATTGTCCGTTATTTTTGACAGACAACCGAATAGGTTCGATAATCAATACCCCCTTCTTCATCAAGTCTGTAAGAGGTAAATTTGCCTGAATCAGCATTATATCCAAACTCATTTCTTTCCTTTGAATTGACGATATAGTAATTTTGGTTGGATTTATCAGTCGAAGCAGGAGACAATATACCTTGATATTTTCGATCATTCTTTGATTCAAAGCATCGTTCCATCTCAATTGAAAAAGCAAATAACGTTTCAAGAACAAATCTAGTTCTGCTTCCGTGTTGCTTTTGTATTGTTTTTTATTTTTACCCCTTTTTGTGTCTGATTCCACGTAATCTTTTTCAAGATCGTTTTGATGTTTTGAGAAAACAGGGCCCAGATTTCCTTTGTTTTCTATATCTGATCCACGCTCTCTTTGACTTGCGGGTTCTTTTGCTTCTTGAATTCTATTCTTTATTTTTTTATTTGATGGTAGAAAAAAGTTTTGTTTTTGGTTTTTATTTTGACTAATATTTTCATTTGTATTCAAATTTAAAAGAAGGAATTTGCTTGGTATAATCCACGGTTTTATTTTATAGACATTATAAAGTAGTACAAATTCTGGGAAGAACCAAAAGTCCAGATTCAATATGGGACGATTAAATATTTTTTCATTCATTCCCATCCAATCAAAAAAGACTTTTTTAGAATTTTTTTGAGTTTTTTTTGGATTTTGATGAGTTGTAAGATAAAAAACCTCTTTTTTCTCAATTTTCTCAATTATTTGATAATTATTAATACCAATTTTAGTATTTGGATTACTGTTGGTATCGATCTTAACCCAGGCCTCAATATCTCCTTTTTGTCTAAGAGAAAAATGGATAATTTTCCAATCAAAATATTTTCTATCGAGATTTCTTTCTATATCTAGAATATTGCCTTTTCTTAGATAATGATTGATATGAAGATTGCCGGGCATATCAACAAAGTTGTGTTTGTACGGGTTGGAATTATACGAAATTTCTAAGTTCTTCTTTACTTGAAAGGGTAATCTAGAAATAAATGAGTCACTTTTATTTTCATAATTAATCGATTTATATGCTAAAAGATCATATCTATAACATTTTGTAAAATTATCTTTTTGGTTTGATAATGAATAGAGTTCCGAATCATTTGCTTTTTTGTAATGAATTAATTGGTCTTTTTCATATGAATTCCATTTGTTTAAGTTTCTATTTTTATTTTGAGCCATACAACTTTGATTAACCCTAGTTCGCCATTTTTTTGGCATTAATCTAGACCATCTAATCTGAGATAAATCGTATTGATAATGCCGTCTTAACCAGTTTTTCCATTGATTGATTCTATAACTCTGAAGTTTCTTATGTTTTAATTCCGAATGAAATATTCCTAGTGTTCTAAAATAGTCCTTTATTTTAGTCTTAAGGAAACAAGACGTTGTGTTATATTGAAGAACAGATCTAAATTTAGACAAATTAATAACTTGGGTTTGTGATAATTTGTAAAATACATATGCTTGTGACAAGTAGGATAAATCACAAAAAATATGTGAATTTTTCTTACTAATATTATAAAGTGACTTTTTTATAGTCGAAATAAAGATAAGATGAATTTTTTTTTTATTATTAATTTTTTCTTGATTTATTTCATTATTGGAAATGGATTTCTCAATCAATTTGTTTGTTGATTCAAGAAAGAGTTGTGTAGTAATTCTAGGAATATTAATGATAGATAAAAATAGATCGATGTATAATCTTTGAATGAATAATTTTAGAAAATAATGAAATTTCCATATTACTCGAGTATTTCTGCTTTTTAATATTTGGAAAAAAATTTTTGGCGATTCGAATTTTGTAATATTATTTGTTTTATTAGGCCTAATGTCTATTTCTGGAGTTACTTTCTTTTTCTCTTTTGTAATTCTTTCTATTTGATTTTTTATTGTACTTGTTCTATCAGTCAAATCCTTCATTTTTGTTTCTATCAGTGAAGAATTTGGCCAATTTCTAGATTCAATTTGACTAAATGATTCGTTAATTATTTGATTACTAATTAGATAATCCTTTTCTTTTTTCGTTTCATTCGATTCAGATATTTCTTTGAATCTAAATAATACAATTGGATTTACTTTTGAAAATTCTTTTTTTATTTTTTTTAGAAATCCAATACTTTTGATAAGCCATTTTTTGGTTTCTTTTGAAACTCTTCTAAATAATTTTGTTTTTCCTTTTAAAATTTTTAGAGTTATAAAATATTTTTTTTTGAATTTTCCAATTTTTTTTTCAAGTTCCTTAAAAATGGGCTCAAAAAAGGACGGGCGCTTTCGGGGAGAACCAAAGGGAAGTTCAGCTTCCATTCCCCAAACTGTTAAAAAACAAAAATCATCTTTTTGTTTTTTCTTTTTCATTAGCTCTCCGCGGGAGGGGTACAGTTTAGATATATGCCAAGGTTTCAGACAAAAAGGAAATAAAATTTTGATCTGAATCCCGTCTCTCAACCAATTTTTGGGAAATTCTGTTTCTGATAATTGAACACCATTATAAGTACATTTAATCTGCATTTCTCTATTCCAGTCCTGCAAATCTTCAGACCATTCAGGAAGTTGCAAGAATAACATACGCCCGATATTTTTGGCTATTATCAATGAAGGTAATAGAATATATTTTCGAAGAATTGATTGAGTTATTAACATGTAACCTCTTATTAGTTGCGCAAAAGGAATGCTATCCCAGGCTTCTGCGATCGCTATCCGTGCTTTTTCCTTTCTTTTGTTCTCCTCTTTTTTGTCCTTTTCTTTTTTCTCTTCTCTTTTTGTTTGTTCTTCTCTAGACTCTAGAATCGTGAATTCTTCCTCTTTACCTGTCCAATTTCGAAAAATTGGTTTAATCAGTTCAGAGATATCAAAAGAAAAAAGACGGAGGGGGGTTATTCTGTCGAGAAAAAGGGGGGAATGTACATTTGCTTGAAATAGTTTCGAAATAACTGTTTTGCGCCTTTGAGCACGCATAGAGCCTTTAATTATACCTCGCCGAAAATCTGATTGTTGCGAATAGCTTATTAAAGCTACTTCCTCCTCAGGATCGTTAGTCGCGTTGTTGTCAGTAAAAATAACTACACGTTTGGCTTTTCTTGAACGAAGTTGATGATCCATTGATGCGCGATCTTTAAATTCACCTATTTGTTGGTCCAATTCGGTGATTAATTTATGTGACCAGCGAGGTACTTTTTTACTGATTTCTTTTATTCCAATCGATTTTTTTCCCGATTTTGTCTCATTAGGATCAATTGCAGTGAATACAAATTTTACAAATTGCGTTCTTTTTTCTGAATTCACTCTTCCCTGTTCTTGGTCTGAAAATAAAGAAAGGTCTTTCAAATTTAAACTCGATTTTGGTTCGTTACCAAATTCATTGATTAAAGTTAAGAACTCGTCAATTTCTGTTGATAATGGTTTTTTATCAACCGTATACGCTTTTTGTTCCAATTCTTGGTAATCAAATTCTTGGTAATCAGTATTCGGAAGAAAGATAGTATGAATCCTATTTAGTCTAACTCTCTCTTTCCAATTTTCTAGCAAAGTATTGTTTATGATTGAAGATGAAACCCCTTTTTTGATTGTTCCTCGATATGGTCCATTTAACAAAGGATCATATATTTTAGGCACGTATTCTTTTTTAGTATCATCATTACACAATCTAGTCCTTGTTTCGAGTATATCCAGAGAAAGAGATTCCTTGTCTAGAATTTCAAGTCGATTTAAAAATTCCTTATTCAGATTATTACTTTTTTCTTTGTTGG